AGATTAAAAAGGCTAATCAGTTATTTCTTCCACGGACCCGAGGATACCAATATTAGCACTGATGGTACGAAAATGTAATTCGCTATTCAAACAACTATTCAGAGTTCCTAGAGCTCTTTGTAAAGCTTGTTGGAAAACTTGCTGTCGTACCTGATTAACCGCTCTTTGTTGTTCAAAAAAAAGAGTTTCATTTTTGTAATTTTTTAATTGTTCCAAACTATCGCAAGTAGCATTAATCAAATTTATTTTCTCTCTTTCTATCTCAGAGTATCCATTCAGTCTATACTCATCTGCTTCCATTTCCACTTTACGTAATCGAGCCCGCGCTCTTTCGAGCTGTTCAGCGGCCCCTCTACGTAATTCTTCTGAATTTCGAATAGTACTCAAGATCCTTTGTTTTCGCTTATCTAATAAATCATTTAATGAAAGTAGATTATCTTTACATTCATTTCACAACTCTCATATCTCTTCCCGAACCAAACATGAATCTTTTGATTCATTTGGCTCTCACGCTCAATTGTTTCTTTCCTTTGATAGACATTCCCATATCTTTGATCTTTGAATGGAATGAACCTATCCTCTCTTGAGCCTATCCTCTCTTTTCTGTTCGTATTCAAAGATATCGAAACTGATCTAACATCAGAATATTAGGATAGTTAGGATAGTAGGACTCTTCAGACCAGACAAAAAATAAAAAATTGTCAGCAAAGTTGTTTCTTTATTTGTTCTTTATTCACAAACTTTTTTTTTTCATCCAAAAAATTAAAAAAATTTATCTTTTTTATACAATATATAGGTCGTCGATTTGGCAGTGGATAAAAAAAGGGGTGGGGGAATATACCCATCTTTCCTATACCTGTAAATGGTTCAAATAAATTTATCCATATGAGTGTTATACATCGGATAAATTCCCAATTATTTATTTATTTATTTTTTTTTTTTATTTGCGGTATTTCGGTACTAATGTAGCGGTAGAAAGAGTACCACGGTATGCTGTGCCTGGACTTCAAACAATTTATCTTTAACCATGTAAAAGACCTCAACATTATTGGTTGATAGAGAATCAAAGTTCATTTACCAATTAGTCACGAAATGCTATGGTTCTTAGATATGATTTCTTAATAAAATCCAATTACGAAGTAATTCGTCGAGATTGTGCACCCTTTTTCCTATTTACGCAAATAAAAAAAAGAATACATAAATATAAAGCAAAGTGCAGCCGGCGAAATCCAACCTATTCTTGAAATACACAACTCGCACACACTCCCTTTCCAAAAAAAATCAATATACCCAGCACAACGCTTAGATTTATTGGATTTGTTGCTAAAATATCGGTATTAAACTCGAAACTCCCAGCGGATGGCCAGTGCCCCACGGAAACAAAGGAATCGGTTATATTTTTCATATGCTCTCCTCTTATAGATAGGACTAACAAAGAACAGAGTTCTTTTTGTATCACTCCACTCGCCTCCCCCCTTTTTTTTATCGATTTTTTTGTTCCATTTCTTATTTTTAATGGAATTTTACTAAACTAAGAACGAAAGGGAAGAAAGCGAGTGGATCCGCTAATTCCTTATCCTCAAATCAGTCCCTCCCAAAGTATTGTTTCGACAAACAAAAAATAAATAGTTATAGGAGTAAAATTCGAAGGAGCAAAGGGAAACTCCCAGCTAATAAAATAAGAAAAAAGATAGGTCCCCCTTTTTTTTACATTTTTATTCTACGATAAAATTAAACAAAAGGATTTGCAAATAAAAGAGCTAATGCCACGACCAGTCCATAAATTGTTAAAGCTTCCATAAAAGCCAGACTAAGCAATAAAGTACCTCGTATTTTACCCTCTGCTTCTGGTTGTCTCGCAATACCTTCTACAGCTTGGCCCGCAGCAGTACCTTGACCAATCCCAGGTCCAATAGAAGCAAGCCCCACAGCCAATCCAGCAGCAATAACGGAAGCAGCAGAAATAAGTGGATTCATGGTAATTTCCTCGCACAAAAAAAAAAAAAAAGAAATGGTTAATGATACAACCAACCAATGAATTACTACTTAATCTTTATCCACTTCTTTTTAGACTTTTACTATTTACTTTACTATACTACCTTTTTACTTACTTCTTTTTTTTTTATTGATACTTATCACTAAAATCTATCGGGTCGAAGTAGCTAAAAACTCCAACAGAATATTACTTAATTTTAAGAACTACTTCCATATACTGTTTTTCCTTTCTTTCTACCCATGATGGAGTTTTATGTAAATAGATACATACGGTTTTAGCCATTGTGTTTTCTTGTTTAGAAACTCTTATATTCTTTCATTCAATTAACAATCACAGAAAAAATAGAAAAAGGACTGATATTTGAATCTATATAAATTATAAATGAAGTGAGCTAGAAAAAAAGAGATAGGGATAATTCCTATCTAACTAGTAAATAACATATACTTTTTTTCTTCCATAACGTAAACCACCTGCACTTTAATACATAATATTAGCTATTTTAATTTTATTCTCCAGCCCTGTGGATTATATTGAACCCCGCATTGCTTTAATTGGGATAAGCTTAAAAAACTATTTCGAAAGTTAGTCAATGATGACCCTCCATGGATTCACCTATATAAGCCGCAGCCAAAGTTGAAAAAATAAGAGCTTGAATACCACTTGTAAATAATCCAAGAAACATGACAGGTATAGGAACTACTGAAGGCACTAAAGAAACAAGAACAACAACTACTAATTCATCAGCCAATATATTCCCGAAAAGTCGAAAACTAAGAGATAAAGGCTTTGTAAAATCTTCTAGGATATTAATTGGTAAAAGTATTGGAGTTGGTTGAATGTATTTACCGAAATATCCCAATCCTTTTTTGCTAAGACCCGCATAGAAATATGCCACTGACGTGGGTAAAGCTAAAGCAACAGTAGTATTTATATCATTCGTGGGCGCAGCTAACTCCCCATGAGGTAACTTTATGATTTTCCAAGGTAAAAGAGCACCTGACCAGTTAGAAACAAAAATAAATAGGAACATCGTTCCAATAAATGGAACCCAAGGACCATACTCCTCTCCAATCTGAGTTTTGCTCAAGTCTCGAATAAATTCAAGGACATATTCGAAGAAATTCTGCCCGTCGGTCGGAATGGTTTGTGGATTCCGAACAGCTATGATGGCTGAACCTAATAAAATAGCAATTACAACCCAAGAAGTGATAAGCACTTGGGCATGAATTTGTAAACCTCCTATTTCCCAATATAAATGTTGGCCTACTTCGACACCTGACATATCGTATAACCCTTTGAGTGTTTTAATGGAACATAGTATAACATTCATATTGCCCTATAATAGAAATCGAACTTAAAAAAGGAATTATTTTGATTCAACCATATCTTTCTCAATTCATCTACCTTCATTCATGAATAGGAATCATACATTATATTTAGATATATTTAGAATACCAAGAAATTACATAAAAAAAAATACCAATCATTTTTTATTAAATATTCAAAACATAGTTCAAAAATGCAAACCAAAATAATAAACAATCAAAGAAATCCATGGAGTTCAACAAAAAGGAACTAATCTTCTTCTTCTTTTTCTTAACTATTAAATTATAAGATAATCAACCTTTTTTTATATAACTATTTCGGCCCTCCAAAATTGCGGATACTAATTTGGTAAGAATCAATCGAATCGATGCTATAGCATCATCGTTGGCCGGAATAGAAATATCTGCAAGATCTGGGTCACAATTTGTATCGATTAAACAAATCGTCGGAATGCCCAAAATGACACATTCTCGAAGAACCATATATTCTTCTTGCTGATCAACGATAATTACAATATCGGGCAATCCCGTCATATATTTGATCCCACCCAGATATGTTTGCAAGGTGGATAACTTTCTCTTCAACATTGCTGCATCTCCTTTTGGGAGACGGGCGAGTTTCCCCATTTTTTGTTCCGCTCTTAAGTCCCTGAACTTCTGAAGTCTTGTTTCTGTAGTAGACCAATTTGTTAACATACCACCAAGCCATTTTTTATTAACATAATGACATCGAGCCCTTATTGCTGCTGATGCTACTAAATCCGCTGCTTTATTTTTGGTGCCAACGATTAAGAAGTTTTTTCCCATACTTGCTGCATCAAAAACTAAATCGCAGGCTTCTGATAAAAAACGAGCAGTTATAGTAAGATTTGTAATATGAATACCTTTACGCTTTGCAGAGATGTAAGGAGCCATTCTAGGATTCCATTTCTTAGTACCATGACCAAAATGAACTCCTGCTTCCATCATCTCTTCCAAATTTATGTTCCAATATCGTCTTCCCATTTTGCCACACTTTATCTTTATCTTTTTTTTTTTTTTAGAGAGATTCAGTAACCTGTGAAATAAATAATTGTTCCGACGGAACCTTATACCAGGATTGACCATTGATCTACGACCAAAATCATGAATTTATTTTCATTCTTTATTTTTCGTTGATTACCAAATCCATAATGGGACCAGAGAATTCAAGTAAAAAGAATGAACCTCTTGTTAGGAATTACTAAATAATGTATCATGTAAATGATTGGTCTGATGTCCCATGGAAATAGTTCGGGACGCAAGAACAAAAAAAAATTCTCAAAATTCTCTATAGTGTAACAAAATATCTCTCATCTCCAATTCGAATAGATTCTTCCTTTTTATTTTCAAATGAATGTTTTTATCTTGCTTTGAACGATGTACTAATTTTTTGAATCCAGTACCAACCGGTATAATCCCCCCCAGAACAACGTTCTCTTTCAGCCCTTTCAACCAATCAATACGACCTCGTAGAGCAGCTTTTGCTAAAACTCGAGCAGTTTCTTGAAAACTCGCTTCGGATATGAAACTTTGAGTATTCAGAGATGACTTCGTTATTCCCAATAAGATTGCCCGATAACAGATCGCTTCGTCCAAAACACGCCCTGCTCGCTCTGCTCGCAACAATCCAATCAGTTCCCTAGGTGAAAACACATTAGACATTCCATCTTCTGAAACCAACACTTTTGATGTTACTTGACGTACAATAATCTCTATATGTCTATTATGGATCTGTACCCCCTGGGATCGATAAACCTTTTGGATCTTATTAACCAAAGAGATACGACTTTGTGCTATGGTTAGTTCAGCTCCAATCAAGAATCCCCAGGGTATCCCAAGAAGCCTTCGGCTACGTTCGTCCCAACCTTCAACTCTCTTTTTGAGGTTCATCGATATTGAATCAATTGAACGAACTTCTAAGATTTGTTCCACTTTTGGAAGACCTTGCGTGATATCGCCGGATCTCGATTTTTCATATATAAATGTAATTAATGTATCTCTTTCATAAAAGGTTTTCCCATAATGGCCATGAACAGTTGCTCCCGGAGTGACCAAATAGGGCTTAGCTGATCTTATAACTAAAGAGTCAACATGAACAATGAAAATTTTACCAGATTTTTTTATGCGTGATCCGTATTTCAATAGACATAAATTTTCACAAAGAAATAGGCCAAGGCTAATTATCGTCCATGCCTCTTCACAATAATCGTGATGGAGAAAACACCAATTAAAATGGAATAAATTCCAAATGATGTTACTACACGGATCGGGATTATAAATCCTACTATTTTCATCTAGGAAACAGTATTGAAATTGAAGTACTTGGAAAGTCTGTTGAAAATTGTCAAATAACAAATAGTTCTTTAAAAAGATTTGATTATGAGTTATTAAATAGTAAGATAAACAAGGATTCGCTATTTTAAATACAGTAGTACCTAAGGGACCCAACAAATCCCTAATTGGATTCATGGGATCCAATTCTTTTGTCGCATTATTATATCTCGAAGTATTAAAGGGGCCAATTCGAGAACAATTGGATGATGACAAAATTCGGAAAGATTGGCATTCCTTATTTCGATTCAACAACGTACCAAGAGTTCCCTGATGTTGGGGAAATGATTGAGTCTTTGCCTTGGAATTAAAAGGATTTATATTGGTACGATCTAATCCAATATTGTAAATCAATCCTGAACTTGACGTATCATACTTTTTTACGGTATAAGAAATAGTGGACTTTACTAACTCAATTCTGATGAAATCACGAAGCAGATCATTTGCCCTTATTTCAACAAAGGAAGCATGAACCTCTTCTTTTATAAAACCCCTTTTTTCTTGGTCCCAATTCAATACTAAGCAAGCCCGAACTAATTGAATACTTGTGTGAGAAATTCCTCGAATTGACTTGCTATTTCCATAAAGTATATAATTGACAATTCGAAGTTGTACATTATCCTTTTCCTGCAAGAGATCCTGAGGAAAAAGTGTTGCTAAATTTATCCCATCGGATATTTCATATGGGACTACGGGCCGAACCAAAACAAAATACTTTTTTTTTATAGGTGTGATCCGTTGAACATAGATCCAATTTTTAAATTTTTTTGATCCCTTATAATTTTTATTTTCCATTCCTGGTGGTATCAAAATGCCGCCGTGCCTAGATATTTTTTCCGCCTCTCCAGGAAAATGAATATCTCCAGAAAAAATTTTCAGTTCAATACTCCTTTTTTTTCTCTCCACTCGGACTAATCCACCTACTCGGCTTCTTGTATTTATATTTAAAGCAAGTCGTGTATCTACTCCAACGATACTATTGTTTCGGACCATTATGGGCGAAGATACGGGGAAGATATGCACTTCCTCGGGAATGAAAAAAAATCGATCTACTCTCATTTGCATTTGGTATTTCGGACTAAATTCTTTTGCTCCTCGATACTCAATCAAATCCTCTTTTTTTACGATTGAATCTACTTCGACAATCCCATATTTAGTAATTCCCGAACTGCTTCTTCTATATCGCGGATCATCAAAATAAGCAAGAATACTATTTTTACGTAAAATACCATTTATAGGTATTTTAATAGAAATACAAAAAGATGGTATTAGTTTCTTTTCTCGTTCTTGATCATATTGTAAGGGAATCACGAATCTATTTCTTCGCTTTTTAGCCAAGGAATCATCGGAATTCTCTTGACAAATAGAGGGATCTATGAGATTCCAATGACCATTGGATATGATTCGATAAGGTTTTGAATACTCAAAAATTTGCCCATCCTTTTTACTTTTACCAAAAAATTTATGTCTTACTTGATCATTAGTCAAATCAAAGATATTTCTTTCTTCGACAGAAAAAGAATTAGAATTCATTTGATCTTGATCCTTGTGGAGTGAAAAAGACACTATACTGGATCTGCATAGACATCCTGCTAATATCCATAAATGACTTGTTTTTGGTACTAGATGAACATTACTATACGGATATTCGGGCGCATGATGCACATCAGTACTCCAGTGCATTTCTCCTTCTGACTCAGAATAAATATGTTTTAGAACCCTCTCCTTAAAACGAAAAGTGGACGTTCCGGCACGAATCTCGGCAATCACTTGTTCCGATTCTACATATTGATCATTTTGAACTAAAATCAAACTTTTTGTTGGAAT